CCCGTAGTTGAGAACAACAATGGCTTTTCAAGCCGTAGTCCTTGGGGCTTATCCAAGCGGGAATATATGACTTACTTTGTAATTTTTTTAGGGGTTTGTTTTATGTTAGGGGTTTTGGCTGTAGCATCCAACCCCTCTCCGTACTATGGAGTAGTGGGGTTGGTATTGGCGTCTGTGGTTGGATGTGGGTGGTTGGTGAATTTGGGTGTCTCTTTTGTCTCTTTGGCGTTGTTTATGGTGTATTTGGGAGGTATGTTGGTAGTCTTTGTTTATTCTGTGTCTTTGGCGGCGGATCCTTATCCTGAGGCTTGGGGGGATTGGCGGGTAGTGGGGTATGGGTTGGGGTTTGTTTTGGTAGTTTGTGTGGGGGTGGTTTTGGGGGGAGCTGTCGATTTTTGGAAGGTTGGGATTATTACGGTTGATAGCGGGGGGGTGTCTTTTGTTCGGTTGGATTTTAGTGGGGTGGCAATGTTTTATTCATGTGGGGTTGGGTTGTTTCTGGTGGCAGGTTGAGGTTTGTTGTTGGTGCTGTTTGTTGTGTTGGAGCTTGTACGTGGATTGTCTCGGGGAGCGATTCGGGCGGTTTAAGGGTTTCAGAAAGTAGTTTATTAGAAAACACCAGCTTTGGGAGCTGGAGAAGGAGGTTTAAGTCCTTTTTTTCTGAGTTACTCTAAGAAGGGTGAAATCTTCAGTTTTTGGTTTACAAGACCAATGTTTTTCATAAACTATTAGAGTATTTAGAGGTTGAGTATCTTGTTTTCTAGGGTTCCAATTGTGGGGAAGAGGAATAGTAGGATTGTGAAGTAGGAGAGGGATGCTATTTGACCGATGATGATGAACGGGTGTTCTACTGGTTGGCTTCCTACTCAGGTTAGGATGAGGAGGTTTGCCACTAGGAGTCAAAATAGGATTTGGGAGAATGGGCGGAATGTTATGGTTCGCTGTTTGGATTTGTGAAGGAAGGGGATGAGGAGGAGGATTAATACTGAAGCTGCTAGGGCTAGTACACCTCCGAGTTTGTTAGGGATTGAGCGAAGGATGGCGTAGGCAAATAGGAAGTATCATTCTGGTTTGATATGGGGAGGGGTTACTAGGGGGTTTGCTGGTGTGAAGTTTTCTGGGTCGCTTAGAAGGTTAGGTGAGAATAGGGCTAGTGTGAGGAAGGGGATGAGTATGAGTGTTAGACCCAGAATGTCTTTGAGGGAGTAGTATGGGTGGAATGGAATTTTGTCAGAGTCGGATGAGATGCCTAGTGGATTGTTTGAGCCAGATTCGTGCAGGAATGTGAGGTGGGTGATGGTGATTCCTGCGATTATAAAGGGAAGAAGGAAGTGTAGGGCGAAGAATCGGGTGAGGGTTGGGTTGTCGACTGAAAAGCCCCCCCAGGCCCATTCTACTAGAGTTTGGCCAATGTATGGGATTGCTGAGAATAGGTTTGTGATGACGGTAGCTCCTCAGAATGATATTTGTCCTCATGGGAGAACGTACCCTACGAAAGCAGTTGCTATGAGTGTGAGGAGGAGGATTACTCCTGTGTTTCAGGTTTCTTTATATAGGTAGGAGCCATAGTAGAGGCCGCGTCCAATGTGTAGGAAGATGCAAATGAAAAAGAATGAGGCGCCATTGGCGTGGAGGTTTCGGATGAGTCAGCCGTACTGTACGTTTCGGCATATGTGGGCTACGGAGGAGAAGGCGAGGGAGGTGTCTGCGGTGTAGTGTGCGGCTAGTAGGAGACCGGTGAGGATTTGAGTAATGAGGCATGCTGCTAGTAGGGAGCCGAAGTTTCATCAGGCTGAGATGTTGGATGGGGCAGGGAGGTCGATTAGAGAGTTGTTGACTATTTTTAGTAGGGGGTGTGATTTTCGGATGTTGGGTGCCATTGTTTTATTTTTGGGTGAGAAGGATTGTTGTGAGGATTGTGAGGGCAAAGGATCCTAAGTAGGATTTGATTAGGCCTGTGTGAAGTGTGGTTGAGGTTTTACTCATGGTGAGATGGAGGTTGGCGAGGCCTTCAGGGCCCATTTTTTTGTATCATGCTATGTCGATTAGGTGGGATGCAATTTTTTGACCGGTGTATAGGAGGATTATTGGGTTAGTTCGGTGGATTAGGGGGTTGAAGTAACCTAGTGAGGAGGAGAAGTTTGTAAGGGTGCTTTGTTTTGGGGGGATAAAGGTGTGTGTTATGTTGGAGAGTTCTAGGGCCAGGATGATTCCAAGGGTTGTGATAATGATAGTGGCGGTTTTTGTAATGGTGGGCATAGTTATTGGGGGTGTTTTGATGGGGAGGGTGAGGGATGAGATTAGTAAGCCTGCTGTAATGCTGCCGAAAGCTAGTCGGATAATTGGGAGGATGGCTGAGGGTGTGTTTTCGTTGATTGGTGCGGTTGTAGGAGTTCGACTGTATCCTGTTTGGACTAGTAGGGTTATGCGGAGGCTGTAGGTTGCGGTGAAGGATGTGGCAAGTAGTGTGAGTAGGAGGGCTCAGGTGTTGATGTATGAGGTGTTTAGGTTTTCAATGATCAGGTCTTTTGAATAAAAGCCTGCCAAGAATGGGGTGCCTATTAGGGCAAGATTGCCAATAGTTAAGCAAGAAGTGGTTATTGGGAGGGTTTTTTGTAAGTGCCCTATTTTGCGGATGTCTTGCTCTCCATTTAGGCTGTGGATGATCAAGCCTGAGCATAGGAATAACATGGCTTTGAAGAAAGCGTGAGTGGAGATGTGGAGGAAAGCTAGCTGGGGGAGGTCTAATCCAATAGTGACTATTATGAGGCCTAGTTGGCTTGAGGTGGAGAAGGCAATGATTTTTTTGATGTCGTTCTGGGTAAGGGCGCAGATAGCGGCAAATAGTGTGGATAAGGCGCCTAGGCATAAGCATGTGCTTAAAGCTATTTTGTTTGAGGTCAGGATTGGGTGTGTTCGAATGAGTAGGAAAATTCCGGCTACTACTATGGTGCTGGAGTGAAGTAGGGCGGAGACCGGAGTTGGGCCTTCCATTGCTGCTGGGAGTCATGGATGAAGGCCAAATTGGGCTGATTTTCCTGTGGCAGCTAGGATTAGGCCGAGGAGGGAGAAGATAGGGGCTTGGTTTGATTGGAAAAATTGTTGGATCTCTCAGGTGTTTAGTGTTGAGGCTAATCATGCTATGCTCAGGATTAGGCCAATATCTCCAATTCGATTGTAGATTACGGCCTGTAGTGCAGCTGTATTGGCTTCAGCGCGTCCTTGCCATCAGCCGATGAGGAGGAATGATATGATTCCTACTCCCTCCCATCCAACGAATAGGAGGAATATGTTGTTTGCAATAGTAAGGGTTAATATGGCGATGAGGAAGATGAGAAGGAGAGTGAAGAATTTTGTGATGAATGGTTCGGAAGCTATGTATCATGTTGCAAATTCTAGGATTGATCAGGTTACGAATAATGCGATAGGGAGGAATGTTATGGAGTATATGTCTATTTTTAGGGTAATTGGGATTTTGAAGTTTTGGATAAGGTGCCATTCTCAGTAGGTAGTAATGTTTTCTACTCCTGAGTGGATGAAAATGGTTGTTGGGAGGAGGCTGATTAGGAGGGCGGTTTTGATGGTTTTGGAGATTGATTGGGGGGAGTTTTTGTGGTTTAGTAGGACTGGCAGGATGATTGGAGTGAGGAGGGTGAGTAGGGTTAGTAGTGTGAGGGTGTTTAGGAGTAGAGCTGTTTCCATTACTTTTACTTGGAGTTGCACCAAGATGAGTGGCTCCTAAGACCAGTGGATTACTCTTATCCTTTAAAAGTTAAGGGGGCCGAGGTTTAAGGCTCGGATGCAGGAATTAGCAGTTCTTGCTGGTTTGGGCCACCCCTCGGCGAACAAGGAGATTTAAACTCCTATTTTTAGAATCACAATCTAATGTTTGGTTTAAACTATGTTTGCATAGAGGAGTTCCTGAGATTAGTTCGGGTTTGAGGATGAGGGCTAGTATGGGGATGATGTGGAGGGTTATAAGGAGGTGTTCTCGTGTGTTTGAGTTTGGGGTTGTTGTAATGTGGGTTGGTAGAATTCCTCGTTGGGTGGACAGTAGTATGTATAGGGTGTAGGAAGCGGTTAGAAGTGTTGCGAGTCCGGTTAGAATGATTGTAGGGGGGGATCAGTTGAAGAGGGCGATTATAATTGTTAGTTCTGCTATTAGGTTGGTTGTTGGGGGTAAAGCTATATTGGTTAGGTTGGCCAGGAGTCATCATACGGCTATTAATGGTAGAAGGGGCTGTAAGCCTCGTGTGAGTAAGAGAATACGGCTATGTGATCGTTCATAGTTTGTGTTTGCTAGGCAGAATAAGAGGGACGATGTGAGTCCATGGGAGATTATAAGGATTATTGCTCCTGAGAATGATCATTGGGTTTGGATTATGCTTGCGGCGATTACTAGGCCTATGTGGCTTACTGACGAGTAGGCAATGAGGGATTTTAGGTCTGTTTGGCGCAGGCAAATGGAGCTGGTTATTAGGGCGCCTCATAGGGCTAAGGTGAGGAAGGGGTAGTGTAGGTAGTTGGATAAGGGTTCTATTAGTAGAGTTGTTCGTATGATGCCATATCCGCCTAGTTTAAGTAATAGGGCGGCGAGTAGTATTGAGCCTGCAATCGGTGCTTCTACGTGGGCTTTTGGTAGTCATAGGTGTAGGCCGTATAGAGGGGCTTTGACTATGAATGCTATTAGGAGAGCTAGGCTGAATAGTAGGCCTGTTCATGAAGTTGATAGGTTTGGGTGGGTCAGTTTGAGAATGGGTAGATGAAGTGTTCCTGCCTTTGAGTGAAGGTAGAGGATGGAAATTAGCAAGGGTAGTGAGCTGATTAGGGTATAGAATAGGAGGTAGATACCTGCACTGAGTCGTTCAGGTTGGTTCCCTCAACGTGTAATTAGGATTAGGGTGGGGATTAGGGTTGCTTCGAATGAGATATAAAATAGTATGAGTTCTGTTGCTGAGAAGGCCAGGATGATGAATGGTTGGATGATGATGAGGGTTGAGATGAATATTTGTTTTCGTTCATGGGGTTCGTGTTGTATATGGCCTTGGCTAGCTATGATTATAAGGGGTAGGAATCAGCAGGAGAGGATTAGCAGTGGAGTTGAAATTTGATCGGTAGCTGTTCAGTGGGTTAGGTTTTTTAAGGGGTAGTATGATGGGGTTAGTCAGTGTAGGCTGATTAAGGCGATTATGAGGCTGTGGGTTGTAGTGTTGGTCCATATGAATTTTGCTGGGGATAGGAGTGTTATTGGTAAGAGTATGGTTGTTGGTAGGATGATTTTTAGCATTGTAGAAGGTTTAGGTTGTGTAAGTGGTCGGAACCGTGTGTTCGGGTTGAGGCTACTAGTATGGCTAGGCCTGTGCCAGCTTCGCATGCTGAGAAAGCTAGTATTAGGATGGGTACAAGGGTAAATGATGGGGTTTGGTTTTCGACTGGTCAGATTGAAAGGGGAATGTATATGGATAGTATTATGCTCTCTAAGCATAGTAGGGCGGAAATGAAGTGGGTTCGGTGGAATGCTAGTCCTAAGCTGCTGAATGTGAATGCAGAGTAGAAGCTGAAGTGTAGGGGAGACATGAGAAAGTTATAGGTGTTATCTATAATTTGCTGGGTCGAAACCGGCTGTCTTGTTTAGACTAACTTTCTGCTATTCTGCTCATTCCAGGCCTCCTTGCATTCATTCGTAGATAAGACCTAGTGTGAGAAGGGCGATGATGGTGGTAGTTCAGATGAGGGTTGTAATGGGTGATTGAAGTTGGATAGCTCATGGGAGGGGAAGGAGTAGGGCGATTTCTAGGTCAAATAGGAGGAATAGGATAGCTACTAGGAAGAATCGGATTGAGAATGGAAGCCGAGCTGATCCTAGTGGGTCGAATCCGCACTCGTATGGTGACAGTTTTTCTGTGTCTGGGGCTGTTTGTGCAAGTCAAAAGTTTAGGGTTGTTAGTGCTGTGCTTAATATGAGGGATGTAAATAGTATGAATGTGAGTGTGTTCATTGCTTTTCTCTGGGTTAGCTACCAGATTTTAAAGATTGGAAGTCAATTGTAATTAGTATACTAGAAAAGCAGGATCCTCATCAGTATATTGATATATATAGGAAAAGTCAGATGATGTCTACGAAGTGTCAGTATCAGGCTGCTGCTTCGAATCCAAAGTGGTGGTTTGATGTGAAGTGGAATTTGATTAATCGTAGGAGGCAGACTGTTAGGAAAGATGACCCAATGATCACGTGAAGTCCATGGAAACCTGTGGCGACGAAGAAGGTAGAGCCGTAGACACTGTCAGCGATTGAGAATGAGGCTTCATGGTATTCTATTGCTTGTAGGGCGGTGAAGTAGAATCCTAGGATGATGGTGAGGGTTAGTGCGTGGATGGCTTGTTTACGGTTCCCTTCTGTAATACTATGGTGGGCTCATGTTACGGTGATGCCGGAGGCTAGGAGGATTGCTGTGTTTAGAAGCGGGACTTCGAGAGGGTTTAGGGGTTTGATTCCTGTGGGGGGTCATTGTCCTCCAAGTTCGGGGGTAGGGGCTAAGCTTGAGTGGAAGAAGGCTCAGAAGAATCCTAGGAAGAAGAAGGCCTCTGATGTGATGAAGAGGATTATTCCATATCGCAGGCCTTTTTGGACGGTTGGAGTGTGGTGGCCTTGAAAGGTGCTCTCTCGGACCACGTCTCGTCACCATTGTAGTATGACTAGAAGTATAGAGAGGAGACCTATTATGATTAGGGTTGATGAGTTATAGTGGAATCATATGATTAGGCCGGAGGTGGTTAGTAATGCTGCAACTGCGCCGAAGATTGGCCATGGGCTTGGATCGACTATGTGGTAGGAGTGTGCTTGGTGTGCCATTAGATGTTTTCTTGTAAGTATAGGCTCAGGAGGAGAACGAATACGTAGGCTTGGATTATGGCTACTGCTACTTCTAGAATAGTGAGGAGAAATAGGATAAGTGCTGTTAAGGCGGAGATTGAGGGTATTATTGGAAGTAGGGTGATTGTAGCTGTGGAGATAAGTTGAATGAGTAGGTGACCAGCTGTGAGGTTTGCTGTTAGGCGCACTCCTAGGGCTAGTGGTCGGATAAGGAGACTAGTTGTTTCGATTATGATTAGGGCTGGAATTAGTGGTGTGGGTGTTCCTTCGGGGAGGAGGTGGCCCAGGGAGGTAGAGGGTTGGTTTCGTAGGCCGGTTAGTAGGGTGGCAAGTCATAGTGGAAGGGCTAGAGCTATGTTTATTGATAATTGGGTAGTGGGGGTGAAGGTGTATGGGAGGAGACCTAGCAGGTTAATAGAGAGGAGGAGCAGGATGAGGGAGGTTAATAGGAGGGTTCACTTATGGCCTGCTTTGTTTAGGGGGCTTATTAGTTGTTTTGCGATTAGGTGGACGGATCAGAGTTGGATTGTGGAAAGGCGATTGTTGACCCATCGATGTCCTGGGGACGGGAGTAGGAGGGCTGGAAGGAGAAGGGATGGGAGGATTAGGGGGATTCCTAGGAGGTAGGGACTTGAGAATTGGTCGAAGAAGCTTAAGTTCATGGTCAGGTTCAGGGGGTAGGCTTTGTTGTTTTGGTTTTATTTACGGGGTTGTTTGTGGGAATAAATGAGAGTAGTTTGGGTTGAATGAGCAATGAGAAGGTGAATCAGGTTAGGAGTATAATGGTGAATCATGGGTTAGGGTTTAGTTGGGGCATGTCATTAAGGAGGGAAGTTTCCTCTTTCTCTAGCTTAAAAGGCTAGTGCTGATTCATAGCTTCTTAATGGTTAAGATGATAGAAGAGAGGATCAGGCTTCGAAGTGTTTGAGGGGAGTGGATTCTACTACAATGGGTATAAAGCTGTGGTTAGCTCCGCAGATCTCTGAGCATTGTCCGTAAAATACTCCTGGTCGAGTGGTAATGAAGGAGGTTTGATTTAATCGTCCTGGGATTGCGTCTGTTTTTACCCCTAGGGTGGGAACGGCTCATGAGTGGAGTACGTCATCGGCGGTGATGATTATTCGAATGGGGGATTCTATTGGGACTACAATGCGATGGTCGACTTCTAGTAGGCGGAAGTGACCTTGAGGAAGGTCTGTTGTTGGGGTCATGTAGGAGTCGAATGAGAGGCTTTTGAAATCTGTGTATTCGTAAGTTCAGTATCATTGATGGCCAATGGCTTTTAAGGTGAGATCGGGTTCGTCGATTTCGTCTATCATGTAGAGGATTTGTAGGGAAGGAAGGGCAAGTAGGATTAGAACAATAGCGGGTAGGATTGTTCAGATTAGTTCAACTTCTTGGGCGTCTACGGTATTTGATGATAGTTTTTCTATTAGCATGAGGGTAAGGAGGTAGAGCACTAAGCTGCAGATTGCTAATGCTACTATTAGGGCGTGGTCGTGGAATTCGACGAGTTCTTCTATGATAGGAGATGAGGCGTCTTGAAAACCTAGTTGGGAGTGGTTTGCCATGTGAGGTGTACAGGGCTTGCACCTGTGATTTAGTCTTGACAAGGCTATGTAATTAGTTTACTAACAGCTCATAAGAAAGAAGCATTAAGTGGTTTGATGCGGTTGGCTTGAAACCAGCATGTGAGGGTTCGATTCCTTCCTTTCTTGTACTTGGACAAAGGCTGGTTCTTCAAAAGTGTGGTATGGGGGTGGGCATCCATGGATTCATTCGATGTTAGTAGAAGTTAATTCGGGTTGGAGTACTTTTCGTTTTGCCGAGAAGGCCTCTCATACGATAAATATAAGTATAATTACGGCTGTTATAGAAATTAATGAGCCGATTGAGGATAGGGTGTTTCATAGTGTGTAGGCGTCTGGGTAATCTGAGTATCGTCGTGGCATGCCAGCTAGGCCTAGGAAGTGTTGTGGGAAGAAGGTTAGGTTGACTCCTGTGAACATTACTCCGAAGTGGGCTTTGGTTCATGAGGGGTGGAGGGTGAAGCCTGTGAAGAGGGGAAATCAGTGAGTGAATCCTGCTAAAATGGCAAAAACTGCCCCCATTGAGAGGACATAATGGAAGTGGGCAACTACGTAGTAGGTATCGTGGAGGGCAATGTCTAGTGATGAGTTAGCGAGGACAATTCCTGTTAGGCCTCCGATAGTGAATAGGAAGATAAATCCTAGGGCTCATAGTATGGGAGGATCTCATTTGATTGTTCCTCCGTGCAGTGTGGCTAATCAGCTGAAGACTTTGATGCCGGTTGGGATAGCAATGATTATGGTGGCTGATGTGAAGTAGGCTCGGGTGTCTACGTCCATCCCAACTGTGAATATGTGGTGGGCTCATACGATGAAACCTAAAAATCCGATTGATAGCATAGCTCATACTATTCCTATGTATCCGAATGGTTCTTTTTTCCCTGCATAATATGCTACAACATGGGAAATGATTCCGAAACCTGGGAGGATGAGGATGTAGACTTCAGGGTGACCGAAGAATCAGAATAGGTGTTGGTATAGGATTGGGTCTCCTCCCCCTGCAGGGTCAAAGAATGTGGTGTTAAGGTTGCGATCAGTAAGGAGTATCGTGATTCCAGCGGCTAGGACTGGTAGGGAGAGTAGTAGTAGGATAGCAGTGATGAGGACAGATCAAACGAATAGGGGTGTCTGGTATTGTGACAGTGCGGGGGGTTTTATGTTAATAATAGTAGTAATAAAGTTGATAGCTCCTAGGATGGATGATACACCTGCTAGGTGGAGGGAAAAAATGGCTAGGTCTACTGATGCGCCGGCATGGGCGAGGTTGCCGGCTAGGGGTGGGTAGACAGTTCACCCAGTACCGGCCCCGGCTTCTACGGTGGAGGAGGCTAGTAGGAGGAGGAAGGAAGGGGGGAGAAGTCAGAAACTTATGTTGTTTATGCGTGGGAATGCTATGTCTGGGGCGCCGATTATAAGTGGTACTAGTCAGTTTCCAAAGCCTCCGATTATGATGGGTATGACTATGAAGAAGATTATGATAAAGGCGTGGGCTGTGACGATTACGTTATAGATTTGGTCGTCTCCAAGGAGTGTCCCCGGTTGTCCCAGCTCTGCGCGGATTAGTAGGCTTAGGGCAGTGCCGGCTATGCCTGCTCATGTGCCGAAAATTAGGTAAAGAGTGCCAATGTCTTTGTGGTTGGTTGAGAATAGTCATCGGTTGATGAAGGTCACAGGTAAGATGGCTGAATGTTGAAGCGTTAGGCTGTAGTCCTTTTCACAGAGGTTCAATTCCTCTTCTTATCGACCCTGTAGTGAAGTTCATGGTGAGTTGCAAACTCATTGATGTACACTGAAGTGTGCCTGGGTCTTGTAGGCAGAAGCCAGTGGGTTATGGCATTTAGCTGTTAACTAGAATTTTATGGGATCGAAGCCCATCTGCCTAGGTGAAGGCCTTAGCTTAATTAAAGCGTCTGGTTTGCATTCAGAAGATACAGGTTAGCGTCCTGTTGGTCTTAATGAGGCAGAAACTAAGAGAGTTTAACTCTTATTTAAGGCTTTGAAGGCCTTTGGTTTGGGTGGCAGGTTTAATCCTAAGTTTCTAGAATATGGTGATGATTAGAGGAGACATGGGCAGTAGGGAGGTTGATAGGGTAGTTAGGATGGCTGTGGGGGTGTTTAGTGGTTTGTTGGTGCGTCAGAGTTTTATGTGGTTGGATGAGTTGGGAGGAAGTGTAATTGTTGAGTGATATGCGAGGCGGAGGTAGAAGAATAAGCCCAGGAGTGATAATATGGTGATGATTGTAGCTGTTGGGGTTATTTCTTGTTTAGTAAGTTCTTGGATGATAAGTCATTTTGGCATGAAGCCTGTTAGTGGTGGAAGGCCTGCTAGGGATAGGAGTGTTAGTATGATGGTTGCGTTTAATATGGGGGTTTTTGTTCAGGAGATGAGTATTGTTGATAGCTTTAGGACTTTGATTTGAGCTAGGGATAGGAAGATGGTTGTTGTTATTACTGTGTAGAGGGCAAAGGTAAGGGCGGTGAGGTGGGGGTTATAGGTGATGATTACAGTTATTCAACCTAGGTGGGAGATGGATGAGAAGGCTAGGATTTTCCGTGTTTGGGTCTGATTTAAGCCTATTCAACCCCCGATTAAGGCGGAGGAGATTGCTAGGAGGGTGAGGAGGGTGGGATTGAGGGAGTGTGATGTTATGAGTAGGAGGGAGATTGGGGGGAGTTTCATGAGGGTTGAGAGGAGTAGAGCAGTAATTATTGAGGAGCCTTGAAGTACTTCTGGAAATCAAAAGTGAAATGGAACCAATCCCAGTTTGATTGCGATTGCTATTGTTATTATTAGGGATGATGTGGGGTGATTTAATTGTGTGATGTCCCATTGGCCAGTAGATCAGGCGTTGGTTAGGCTTGAGAAGAGGATTAAGGCGGATGCAGCTGACTGGGTAAGGAAATACTTGATGGCAGCTTCAATTGCTCGGGGGTGGTGGGACTTGGAGATAAGGGGGATAATGGCTAAGGTGTTAATTTCTAAGCCTGTTCAGGCCATAATTCAGTGGTTGCTGGAGATGGTGATGCTAGTTCCTATCACTAGGCTTGTAATGGAGATTAGCTTTGCGTGAGGGTTCATTAGTAGGGGAAGGGGTTAGACCATCGTTTTCGGGGTATGGGCCCGATAGCTTAGTTAGCTGACCCTACTAGAAAATAATATAGAGGGAGTATGAAGAGTTTTGATCTCTTTTGTGTAGGTTCGATTCCTACTTTTCTAAGCTGAGGAAGCGAGAGGGTTGTTATACCTCTATGTTCACTTTATCATAGTGATCCTTTTTGTTCAGGCACGCTGCCTTAGATTGGGGGTAGACCGGCATAGCTAATTGGTATGCTGGTGTGCCAGAGACATAGGGCTAGAGTTAAGGGCAGGAAGTTTTTTCATAGAAGGTGTATTAGTTGATCGTAGCGGAAGCGTGGGTATGAGGCTCGAATTCATAGGAAGGTGGATGAGAGGAGGAGGATTTTTGTGGCTAGTGCAATAGGGAGTAGTTCTGATGGGAGGTTTAGGAAACTTGGGTTGAGGAATAGAATGGTTGTTAGTGTATTTATTAGTATGATGTTGGCATACTCGGCTAGAAAAAATAGGGCGAATGGTCCGGCAGCATATTCTACGTTGAATCCTGAGACAAGTTCAGACTCTCCCTCTGTTAGATCAAATGGGGCTCGGTTAGTTTCGGCGAGGGTAGAGATAAACCATATTATTGCTAGGGGTCATGAGGGGAGGATAAGGTAGATGGGTTCTTGAGTTGTAGCTAGGGTACCCAGGGTGTAGCTACCGCTTAATATGATTGTGGCTAATAGGATAATAGCTAGGGTGACTTCATATGAGATTGTCTGGGCAACGGCTCGAAGGGCACCGATTAGGGCGTATTTGGAATTTGAGGCTCACCCAGATCAGAGCAAGGAGTAGACAGTGAGGCTTGATATGGCTAGGAGGAATAATAACCCTAGATTTAAGTCTGCGAGGGGAAAAGGAAGTGGGAGGGGGGTTCAAATGGTGAGGGCTAGGAGTAGGGCTAGGACTGGTGTTACGGTGAAAAGGAAGGGGGAGGAGGTAGATGGGTGGATGGGTTCTTTAATGAACAATTTTACTCCATCTGCGACGGGTTGGAGTAGACCAAAAGGGCCCACGATGTTGGGGCCCTTTCGGGCCTGTATGTAGCTGAGGATTTTTCGTTCTACAAGTGTTAAGAAGGCCACGGCAATAAGGATTGGGAGTACATAGGATAAGGCTATGACTAGGAGGTTTATTAGGGTAGGTGTTGTCATGCTGGGGGAAAAAGCTAGGGAGAGGATTTGAACCTCTGGGTAAAGGGCTTAAGCCTTTTGCATTTACCGAGCTCTGCCACGCTAGCTGGTCCTTTTCTAGGAGTTGGGTATGTGTGTGAGGCTTTTGGCAATTGAGTTGGGTTCATTGCTTATAGGGCTGGGGTGTGCTTTGTGGTATTGACCCCACTTCTCCGGTCCTTTCGTACTGGGAGGAGTCTAGTTCATAGATAGAAACCGACCTGGATCACTCCGGTCTGAACTCAGATCACGTAGGACTATTAATCGTTGAACAAACGAACCCTTAATAGCGGCTGCACCATTAGGTTGTCCTGATCCAACATCGAGGTCGTAAACCTCCTTGTCGATATGGGCTCTTGGAGGAGATTGCGCTGTTATCCCTGGGGTAGCTTGGTTCATTGGTCAATTGTATTGGGTCTAATTACTGTTAGTACTTTGATGGGTCGGTCTTGGTAAAGAGTTGTGGTCTGTGGATTTGGAGGATTTGTTTTTCTCCAAGGTCGCCCCAACCGAAAAATGTCGACCAGGTGATTTATGGGGGTGGGTCCAGTGGATAAGGTTGGTAAAAGGGTGGTCGTTATTTTTAAGTTCCACAGGGTCTTCTCGTCTTATGATCACATTCTCGTTTTTGCACGGGAATACTAATTTCACTGATTACCCGCAGGAGACAGTTAAGACCTCGTTTAGCCGTTCATACAAGTCTCAATTTATGGGACAATTGATTGCGCTACCTTCGCACGGTTAGGATACCGCGGCCGTTGAACTTTGAGGGTCACTGGGCAGGCATCACCTTCAATACTTGTTGTTAGCTGAAGGCTATGTTTTTGGTAAACAGTCGGGTCTTTGGTTTGCCGAGTTCCTTTTGCAGGTTTAAATCGTTCATGTGGGCGTTCCTGAGTTGGCTTAACAGATTGGGTTAAAATACGTGTTCTTGTTGAAGTGAAGGTATAAGTTAGGTTCTGTTAATAATATGTTGATGTAAGTTTACGCTGTATGGAGGAGGATTCCAAGTTACTCATTTTAGCATTAATTCATCTATTTTCATAGGTTGACCTGCTTGGGGTGAGGGAGTCAAATGGGGTTGAAAATTTTTAATGGGTGAGCTTTGACGCACTCTTTTGTTGATGGCTGCTTTAAGGCCCACGGTGGGGAAAGGAAAGAGATTATCCGCTGGAGGAGGTTGTATTCTTTTTCGAAGGGGCTGTACCCCCTTCGAATTGCTCTTAACTCTAACGTATGTGGGGTTGGGTGGATGTCCTTGGGGATGGGTTAAGGGGGAACTTAAATTCATTTGGCAGGTAACCAGCTATCACCCAGCTCGATTGGCTTTTCACCTCTACCAGGGAGTCATCCCACTCTTTTGCGACAGAGATGGGTTCGCTCAATTTTAGCTGCTCGCAGGTAGCTCGCTTGGGTTTCGGGAGGGCAAACTTTAGTTCACTTTGCTTGGTTGTTCTCGCTAAATCATGATGCAAGAGGTACAAGGGTTGGTCTTTACTGTTCTTTGCTTGTGGTTTTCACTGCTATTTCATCTTTCCCTTACGGTACGGTTGCCTCTATTGCGCCAGGAGTCTTTTCTATCGCCTATACTAAGAACGAGCTAGAATGGTTTGGTTTGGTGGGGTAGTGGGTTCTTGATGGTGGTGGGAAAAAAGTGGTTGGGCTAGAGGGAGGGCAAGTCAAGGCGACCTCATTTATGAAGGTATCTTTCAGGTGTAAGCTGAATGCTTTAGGGTTTATAGCTACGTCTTGGTTGTCTAAGCGCACCTTCCGGTACGCTTACCTTGTTACGACTTACCTCGTCTTTAGCTTGATGGGAGGCATTATTTATTGGTACTAGTGGCTTATGAAGAGGGTGACGGGCGGTATGTACGTGCCCCAGAGCCGTCTTAAAGTGAGCTTAGAAGGTATGGTCTCACTTTACTGCTAAATCCTCCTTCTAAGGGCGAGTTTCACGTCCTTTTTCGTTTGTTCTAGTATTAGAAAATGTAGCCCATTTCTTCCACCCCATAGGCTATACCTTGACCTGTCTTGTTAGCGGGGGCTGTTGAGCTCACTATTGATCTTTCATTTTAGGTGGGCTGGCGACGGCGGTATGTAGGCTGATATTGGCAAGGGGTGGTTGGGTGGATCGTGGATTATCGGTTATAGAACAGGCTCCTCTAGGTGGGTTTGGGGCACCGCCAAGTCCTTAGAGTTTTAAGCGTTTGTGCTCGTAGTTCTCAGGCGGATATGTGGGTGTGTAGGTATCTAGATTTAGGGCCGGGCATAGTGGGGTATCTAATCCCAGTTTGTGCCCCGGCTTTCGTGGGTTTAAATTTGTCATGAGGCTAAGACGGTTTTTAGGTCGGGCTTAAGTGGATCTTGGGCTTATGACAGCTCAGTTGCATCTCGGTCTTAGTTGGCATAGATAACATATGGCCACTCTTTACGCCGGGTGACTATTGATTTGGGCTTCTTGTATGACCGCGGTGGCTGGCACAAGATTTACCAGCCCTGGGAATTGCTATGGCTAAGTCAAGTTTACACTTATTGCTTAAGGTTAATTACTGCTGAGTACCCGTGGGGGTGTGGCTTGGGCAAGGCGTCTTGGGCTACGTCTAGTGTGCCTGATACCTGCTCCTTTTACTTGTTAGAAGATGTTAGGGCATTTTCACTGGAATGCAGATACTTGCATGTATATGTCTAGCAAAAACCAATAGTAAGGTTAGGACTAAGTCTCTTGCCCGCAGGTATTGTAGGTACCGTCTTGGCATCTTCAGTGCCATGCTTTGGGGTAAGCTATGGGGGCTGTTGGTGGTAGGAAAATCGGACTATTTGTTAATTATCAATATAAATAATATTTATTTTGTGGGGTTTTGTGCCGTGTTGTTTGTTGTTTTTAAAATAATGAATTCGGTAGTGGAGTTTCTCTAATAAAAGTGATGTAAACAACAATATGTATATATATTATACAAAACGTTTTTATGGTTTGTGGGTTTTTATGCGATAGTTTTAGTGTAATTTAATTTTTTAAAAAATGTTTTTAAAAAATAAAAAAAAATAAATAAAAAAACAAAGAAAAAATTGTGGTGAATTTCCTAGTTTTGTGGAGAAAATAGAGGAAGTGAAAATTCGTAAAAATATGTCCGACAAGCATTCACTAAATAGCCCCATTTACCGGGGGGGGTGGAAGAGCCATAACCAAATGCGATCCAAAGTGCATCAGTGTCAAAGTGAGACCACATACACGCAAACCGTCTCATCGAGGGACACGAGAGGACTAGGATAGGACGCAACGCAAGAGTAGTCCAGGCTTCACTTGAATAGCACTCCGCACCCGCACTGTGAAGGGCAACCTGTGAAGAAGCCCCAGAGAAAAAAGGAACCAACAGCAATGAAGAGAGGAGATGCCGCGATCACGGACTTGAGAGGGGTAGAATAACGCACAGATGACTTCGTGAAAAGTGAGAAAGTTCAGGAGTTATGCATGGGATGTGCCTGACCGAGGAACCAGAGGCGCAAAAGAGCAAGAGGGGCGAGGGGTGTAGGGGGAAAGAATGGGCCTGAAGCTAGTCATGAAGTACATTACGGGCAGGGGTTGGTGATCTCTCGTGAGGTGTACGATCAATAAATCCATCTGGTACGTCGAGCATAACCAAATGGGGTGACTACATGGTATTTAGAGGTATGTCCTGTAACCATTCATAGATATGGTGACTTGTGGGTTGTGGACCAGGTCATGGGATAATTGCAGGGGTATGTCTAGAATCATTGCATGGCTTGTGCTTGGGGAGAAATGGGGACAAGGTGTTATGTCCGTCTACATATAATGGGTTTAGTACGTATATAATATATAGTACCGGTACCATAATATATGTGGTATATAAATGTATGCACGATTATACATAGTATACCCCCCCTGGGGGGGAAGGGGGGGTACACTCAGTAGGGGGGTTAGGTTAAAAAAATTGTTGTT